TTATTTGGAATCGTTTTAGGTCTAATCCCTATTACTTTGGCAGGATTATTCGTAACTGCATATTTACAATACAGACGTGGTGATCAATTGGACCTGTAATTGAATAATATATATATTTTTTTTTATTGACCTCCTCCTCTTTGCAGGAGGGTCAAATTCAAGTTTATTAAGTTATTTTATTGTATGTGATTCGACATTCGACATAACATAAACAGAATCACGCTCTGTAGGATTTGAACCTACGACATCGGGTTTTGGAGACCCACGTTCTACCGAACTGAACTAAGAGCGCTTTCTTATGACAGGGGATACAACTGTAAAGAAAAGGATTTTTTTTGTACCCAAAAATATCTTGATAGATATAGTTGATAGATATAGTTGATAGATATAGTATATCTATGCAAAAATGAAAGATTATATCCAATTTTAATCGAGATCGATTAATCTCCCGTTACTGCCCGTAGGAGAAGTAATAGGTAGGGATGACAGGATTTGAACCCGTGACATTTTGTACCCAAAACAAACGCGCTACCAAGCTGCGCTACATCCCTTTTCAAAATTTTTGTACAATGTCATTGTATAAAATCCTTGTTTTGTTTTCCACATTGTTATTTTATCCCTCATTTATATACAATGACAATATCATTTTTTTTTCCCATTTCTTCTTTTTTTTTCATATTTCATATAATTCATATAATAATTTCGAATATAACTAAATATAACTATATAATAATAATATAAATAAAAAAAAATTTATTTAGAATTTTACTTAATATATCTGATATATACATCAGAAACTTAACGTAAAAAAAAAAAAAATGAATATTTATCAATAATGCTCAGAAAGAAGAGGTCATCTTTTCTTTTTTAGGGACAGGAACGTCTACTGGTTCATTGTACATATCTATTTTACTTAGGAATTCCGCTAAAAATAAATAAAATACAAATGATCTTGAATTAGGTCATCTGACCATATAATATATGTCTATTTTTTACAATAAACAATAAAGAAGGAGGATTTTCAATGCAAGATATAAAAACATATCTCTCCACGGCGCCCGTGTTAGCTACTCTATGGTTTGGCTCTTTAGCGGGCCTATTGATAGAGATTAATCGTTTATTCCCAGACGCCTTGTCATTTCCCTTTTTTTCATTCTAGTTATTGATATGTGAAAAAATGAAAAAAAAAAAAAAATTAGAGATATTATTCTAAATGTATTGAATCTCAGTAAAAAGTGGATCTAAAACCGAATTTTTGAGAACATAAATGCAAATGTGGGTCTAGGGGAGGCTCCGCGAAATCATAGCATAGAAAGAAGATACATAAATGAAATAATGGGATTAGGGTAGGAATAATTTATAGTTAGAAAAAAATTGTATTATTTAATTATTACTCTATTAAATTAATATTCTATATAAAATAAAATAAATTCATATTTCATATATGAAATATGAATTAATATTAATTACAATGAAATCTTTAGAAATTGAATTTAGAGTTAGTAACTTCTATTTATTTTTTTTTTGTTCTTTTCTTCTCTTCTTTTTATTTTCGGATCGAAAATAAAAAAATTAAGTTAAGTCGATCCAAAATCCAAAGGAAAGGGGGGTTATGGCCAAGGGTAAAGATGTCAGAGTCAGAGTTATTTTGGAATGTACTAGTTGTTGTGTCCGAAATGGTGTCAATAAAGAATCGCCGGGTATTTCTAGATATATTACTCAAAAGAATCGGCACAATACACCCAGTCGATTAGAATTGATAAAATTTTGTTGCTATTGTCACAAGCATACGATTCATGGGGAAATAAAGAAATAGATCGAACAAAACGTGTGTGCGATCTTTCCATTCCAATCCAAAGAGCAGAAAAGAAAGAGGAAGAACTTAACACCTTAATATTAATTAACATCTTAACATATTTAACATATAATTTAATTTTAACATATTTTAACAACCACAAACATATAATAATATTAATAATATACAAACATATAATAATATTAATAATATACAAACATATAATAATATAGATTATAATAATATAAATATAATAATATAAATTATAATAAATTATAATATAATTAGAATTAATAATAATTATATATAATAAATACATAATACAAATTATACATATAAATTATACAAACCAAACCCCATTTCGGCGGGATCTTAAATGAATAAAAATGAATAAAGAAATCGAATTTTAGAGATAAGGAATAAACCATGGATAAATCTAAGCAACCTTTTCGTAAATCCAAGCTATCTTTTCGTAGGCGTTTGCCCCCAATTGGATCGGGGGATCGAATTGATTATAGAAACATGAGTTTAATTAGTCGATTTATTAGTGAACAAGGAAAAATATTATCTAGACGGGTGAATAGATTGACCTTAAAACAACAACGATTAATTACTATTGCTATAAAACAAGCTCGTATTTTATCTTCGTTACCTTTTCTTAATAATGAGAAACAATTTGAGAGAGCCGAGTCAACCCCTAGAACGACTGGTCCCAGAGCCAGAAATAAATAGACATATTCCTCAATTGACTCAAAACTCCAATCGTAACTCACGCTCAGAGTGATGTTTTGTTGGAAAAAGCCTAGAATCCAGGTTTGATTCTTGTGTTATAAGAAAGAAAAATGGGGGAATAAAAAACATTTTTTTTTTATTCTATCTTCCCGGAGTTCATTCTCCGGGTAATTCTTGTTCAATCATTCTTGTATATTACTTCATAATTATAATTTCCTTTATTTGATCGATGATCTTATTGGAAATCGCGTAAAGATAATTCTTATTTGATATAGCTATTTGCGCAAGTATTTTACGATTAATAAGCAATTGCCCCTTGTGCAAATTGTGTATTAATCTACTATAACTATAAAATACTTTATTTTCGCGAGTTACTGCATTTATCCGAGTGATCCACAAACGACGAAAATTTCTCTTTTGCTTGCCTCTATCTCGATGAGAGGAAACCAAAGCTCTCATTTTCTGTTGAATAGTCGTTCGAGTAAGTCTTGAATGAGCCCCTCTAAAAGTTGATGCAAATAAACGAATTTTTGTTCGACGTCTCCGAGCTGTATATCCTCGTTTAACTCTGGTCATTGAATCAAATTAAACTTTAATGAATAACTAATTGAATTCTCTTCTTTCAGTCATTATTTGTTCCCCCCAATAACAAAACGGATTATTCCGATATATAAAATATAAATTCCAATGGCTTTTGCTACTCTAACCTTCCCAACCACGATTTTTTATTCTTTCCGGGCCAGACATTTAGTTCACCTGGAAATAAGAAATTCTACTGATAGTAAATACAAAATAGTGGGTTCCATCGTCTCTATGGTTACTTCTTAAACGGTAAGGCTCTCTCTATGCACCGGAGCCTCGTCTATCATTTAATCAAATGGTATTGTTAACTTGTATGGTTCACACTCTTTGGCTCTACCCATCACATCAATTATATAGTAATAGGCCTTTTCACAATAAGAGCTATCCATACAGTGACGGCATTTAATTATGAAAGTTGGCTAGGTAGCTGACCCTGTTAGTCCGTTCTTTCAAGAATAGGAGCATAACCCTTTTGCTTCTTATAATACCATTTCCTCCGCTTAATGGATAACCATTTGCTACCAATGGGGAATTGCTTCTCATCTCAAATCGAGGTGATTGGATTTGCACCAATGGAAACCATAAAGAAAAAATTCCATACACAACAATATAGGTATATGATAGATCTTCATTTTGAGATAGTAAATGGCGCTCTTCCACTCTATTTATCCTATTCATTGGTATTAATCATTGATACTGGAAAAATTGTCTCATTTGTTCGAGCTTATGATCTGAACGAGTCGCACATACACCCTAGTACATGTTCCTCGACGCTGAGGACATCCTCGAAGAGCGGGAGATTTCCTGACATTTCTTATTGGCTGTCTTGTGTTTCTAATAAGTTGTTTAATAGTTGGCATATCGTATATATAGAATTCTATTATAGAATGGGTTGGTTTAGATCCATCTTAACCTTATTTATTTATGATTGATGATTATGAATTTATTCGATTCAATATCAAATTGCGGAAAATTCGAATTATGGTTTGAAATGAAATGGAATCGTGGATTTACACTAAATCCCCAGTATTTTCATTTTCGACCGCCACAAGATCAACAATGCCATGAGATTGGGCTTCTGTTGCCGACATAAAAACATCCCTTTCCATGTCTTCGGATACAACCCACAAAGGGTTGCCCGTTCTTTGTACATAAACCTTTGTGATGGTTTCGCGAAGTTTCAGCAGTTCTTCTGCTTCCAGGATAAATTCCCCCGCTTGTGCCTCATAAAAAGAACTAGCGGGTTGGTGAATCATAACCCTGATGATATTGATATAACATCATTAATGGTTCTTCTATATCGCATGATGAGGTTAAATAAAGTAAAGGGATAAAAAAAAAAGAAAAAATAAATAGAATTGAACAACCGTACAGGCATATTTTGTGCGTTGCATACGGCTCTGCAATAGAATTGACTACCCCCCATCCGGTCCAATTAGATCGTTGAATAATCTATTTACCATCCTTCTTTTTGTAAGGGTGAAAAAAAAATACTATGATGATTCTGTTGCTTTATTATTTCGTCTGTGATTTAGCAATCCCAAAGTGTCTTTCTGATACGACCAAATAAGGAAAAATAATATTGTGTGTGTTTTTTTTTTTCATTTTCGTACTCTTCTCTTTCTTTCATAAATATTAGAAAAGGCTTCTGGTGTGGAAGAAAAATGATTTGTGACGCTAAAATGTCTTCCCGACACACAAGATAAAATCGGAAATAACCTTTATTTCATACTACTATCTCGATACAAAATCTCATGTTATGAAAAACAATAATGTTTTGTTCATATCGAACTCAAAGTGCCATGCTATTATTACTTAATTTTTCATATTCGATTATTCATAATTATTCATATTTGAATATGGCGAAGGCATAGTCTTTTTTTTTTTCAAATAAAAACTCATTGGCGCCAAGCGTGAGGGAATGCTAGACGTTTGGTAATTTCTCCCCCAACCAGAATGAAAGATCCCATTGAAGCAGCCAACCCCATACATATTGTATGTACATCGGGTGGCACAAATTGCATAGTATCATAAATGGCTATCCCCGGTATTACCCATCCGCCGGGAGAGTTTATAAACAAATAAAAATCCCTAGTATTGTCTTCTATACTGAGATATACCATGAGGCCAACAAGTTGATTCGAGATCTCGCTATCAACTTCTTGGCCTAAAAAAAGTAATCTTTCTCGATGAAGTCGGTTGATTAGGACAAAATTGTATCCTCTATGAACCGTACGTGCACCTTTGGATGCATACGGTTCAAAAAATAGCGAAAAAAGAATTAATCAATGTGTCAATTCCAGTCTTATTTCTTTTTTTGTAACAGGTTTTTCTAATGAAGGCTTTTATTCTATTCTTCAAAAAACATGGGTTTTGGCCCCTTTCCCTATAAAAAAATTTACTGAACTTATTGAACTAACCTCCCATTGATGTATTGTTTCATCGAGATTTAAATCACGATGTCATTTTCTTGTTCCTGAATGGGCTCTTTCAATTCTTTTAGGTTCGTGTTCTACTCCGGGTAAAGATCTGTCCGAATTCTATTTGTACATATAGGGCAAATGACCTCAGTACCGCTTCTTTTTCTATGCTTATTTTTTTTCAAAATCCGTTTCTTTCATGCTTTCTCTCTAACTATTCGATGTATTCATCATACTATTCCATTGAATAGCAGGTTAAGATCACTCCTAATAGTAAGCATAAAATAGAATATTTATGATACAAGCAGTAATCATATATATATTCACAATTTGATATTTTTTGAACGGAGCCTGGATACTTTATTTTATCGTTCCAAGTTAACCATAAATTATTTTAATTTATAATATTGATCTATTGCACTTCACGCTCCGAATGATTGATGTTCAATCAATATTTCTTGGGCGAAACGGAGGATATCCCCATCGGGGGAGAGAACGGGTAAACCCCATATGACCCAATATGTCTGACAAGTCGCACTATACGTCAACCCAAACTGCATCTTCCTCTCCAGGATTCCGAAAAGGTACTTTTGGAACACCAATGGGCATTAAATTAAAGAAAAAAAGTTAAGTGCTATACTTCGCTTTAATATGGAAACGTACCAATGGTTTAATGTCTTCATCATTTTTTGTCTATTTTATACATAGATTGTATGGAAGATTGATAGAAGAAGACAGAATGAATAAAGAAAAAATTTTCATGAACGGGTCGATCATTTGAATGATAAACAAGTATTTATGCGTTCGTTCCCCAAAAAGGGGGACCGAGCCCCATTGCGTATTGGTACTTATCGGGTATAGAATAGATCTGCCTCTCTTTGTTCTTACGAACAGAATTGTTCCGTTATTTTCAATGGAACAGAATAAATATTAACCTTTTCTCATACAGAATCTACTGAAAAGGTTAGGTGCATAACATAATAGTATAGTCTTTTCCAATGCGATAAAGTTACATAGTGTCCATTTTTTTTTTATTTGATAAAAAGGGGTATTTCCATGGGTTTACCTTGGTATCGTGTTCATACTGTCGTATTGAATGATCCCGGCCGATTGCTTTCTGTCCATATAATGCATACAGCTTTAGTTTCTGGTTGGGCTGGCTCGATGGCTCTATACGAATTAGCAGTTTTTGATCCCTCTGACCCTGTTCTTGATCCAATGTGGAGACAGGGTATGTTCGTTATACCCTTCATGACTCGTTTAGGAATAACCAATTCATGGGGGGGGTGGAGTATTTCAGGAGGAACTATAACGAATCCGGGTATTTGGAGTTATGAAGGTGTGGCAGGAGCGCATATCGTATTTTCTGGCTTGTGCTTCTTAGCAGCTATCTGGCATTGGGTGTATTGGGACCTAGAAATATTCTGTGATGAACGTACGGGAAAACCTTCTTTGGATTTGCCCAAGATCTTTGGAATTCATTTATTTCTCTCAGGGTTGGCTTGCTTTGGCTTTGGCGCATTTCATGTAACAGGCTTGTATGGTCCTGGAATATGGGTGTCCGATCCTTATGGGCTAACTGGAAAAGTACAATCTGTAAATCCAGCATGGGGCGCAGAGGGTTTTGATCCTTTTGTTCCGGGAGGAATAGCCTCTCATCATATTGCAGCGGGTACATTAGGCATATTAGCGGGTCTATTTCATCTTAGTGTTCGTCCGCCTCAACGTCTATACAAAGGATTACGTATGGGCAATATTGAAACTGTACTTTCCAGCAGTATCGCTGCTGTTTTTTTTGCAGCTTTCGTTGTTGCTGGAACCATGTGGTATGGGTCAGCAACTACCCCAATCGAATTATTTGGTCCCACTCGTTATCAGTGGGATCAGGGATACTTTCAGCAAGAAATATATCGAAGAGTTGGCGCAGCACTAGCCGAAAATCTGAGTTTATCGGAAGCTTGGTCTAAAATTCCCGAAAAATTAGCTTTTTATGATTACATTGGTAATAATCCGGCAAAGGGGGGATTATTCAGAGCAGGCTCAATGGACAACGGGGATGGAATAGCTGTTGGATGGTTAGGACACCCCATCTTTAGAGATAAAGAAGGTCGCGAGCTTTTTGTACGTCGTATGCCTACTTTTTTTGAAACATTCCCGGTAGTTTTGGTAGATGGAGACGGAATTGTGAGAGCCGACGTTCCTTTTAGAAGGGCAGAATCAAAGTATAGTGTTGAACAAGTGGGTGTAACTGTTGAGTTCTATGGTGGCGAACTCGATGGAGTCAGTTATAGCGATCCTGCTACTGTGAAAAAATATGCTAGACGTGCCCAATTAGGTGAAATTTTTGAATTAGACCGGGCTACTTTGAAATCGGATGGTGTTTTTAGGAGCAGTCCAAGGGGTTGGTTCACTTTTGGGCATGCCACGTTTGCTTTGCTCTTCTTTTTCGGGCACATTTGGCATGGCGCTAGAACTTTGTTCAGAGATGTTTTTGCTGGTATTGATCCGGATTTGGATGCTCAAGTGGAATTTGGAGCATTCCAAAAACTTGGAGATCCAACTACAAAGAGACAAGTAGTCTGAGACAATATTATTCTGGTATCTTTCGCCTCTATTTTTTTTTTTATTTTATGACATTATCACATAGAGTACCGGATAAATCTTGACTTGATTAAATCACCATCTTTTCTTTCACTCTTTCCCTTTCTTTCTATGGTAAATGATCCAAAATTAATAGGTGTGGAAGCTATAATTGTAAACCGCGATCGAATCTATGGAAGCATTGGTTTATACATTCCTCTTAGTCTCGACTTTAGGGATAATTTTTTTCGCTATCTTTTTTCGAGAACCGCCTAAGGTTCCGACTAAAAAAATGAAATGATTTTTCATTATCTCAAGTTGAAGTGATGAGCCTCCCTATAGGGAGGCTCATCACTTCAACTAGTCCCCGTGTTCTTCAAATGGATCTCTTAATTGTTGAGAGGGTTGCCCAAAAGCAGTATATAAGGCGTACCCAGTAAAGCTTACAAGTAAACCGGATATGGAGATGGCGACTAGGGTTGCTGTTTCCATTTCTAGATAATTTCAAGATAACAATGGATCTACGATAAGATCGTTTATTTACAACTACAACGAAATGGTATACAAAGTCAACAGATCTTAACCAATCATTAAATAATATTTATGGCTACACAAACCGTTGAGGATAGTTCTAGACCTAGGCCAAGACGAACTACTGTAGGAGATTTATTGAAACCATTGAATTCGGAATATGGTAAAGTAGCTCCGGGCTGGGGGACTACACCACTTATGGGAGTCGCAATGGCTCTATTTGCGATATTCCTATCTATCATTTTGGAAATTTATAATTCTTCCGTTTTGCTGGATGGAATTTCAATGAATTAGGTTCATTCAGATTTCTAGACCATTCTGGTAGTTCGACCGTGGAATTTTTTTGTTTCGGTATTTCCGGAATATGAGTGTGTGACTTGTGATAATTGATCCTATTGATAATACAGAGAATGGGTCTGTCATCTTTATCAAGATGATTCTACTTCGTCAGATATTTATTCTAGTATCTGGAGCACAGAATATGAATATCTAGAATAGATTAATAAAAGAAATATTTGAACTATGATTCATACCTACTATTCAGTCAGACCTCGTGACCGGACTCAAAAATTAAATTCAAATAGGTATTTTCTAACTCAAACGATTTTTTTTCCTTCAGATCCATTTTGGTCGAAGGACACCCATTGCTTTAGATTTTGTTGAGTCATTAATTACATCCATTCATTAAATAAGTGATGATCAAATGGTTCTTACTCAGAGAACCTTTGCCTTTAGCTTGGGCTTTATTTTATTAAATCATCGTGGTTCTAGTATGAATCTGAGGTTTCTTTCAATTTATTCACAGGGTCTCAACAAGCGAATTCCTATTAAAAAACTAGTAAAATAAGAGTCAATCCGCATTATTACACACAAAAAACAAATCAAATAAAAAAAAAAGAATAGGAAAGAGAAGATTCAAGAGGCCTTTAACAATTAACATAAAGAAAAAAAGAAGGGGCGGCGGAGCCAACTTGATATTTGGCATTATCATCACAAAGAAGAGATTCCGTATTTTTGTTGTTTCATATCTTCGGGGCAAATCGAATCAAGTGGCTAATTTGAACTTTCTATTACATATACATAGCCAGTAAAATAAGTATTTGATTTGTTTGTGTTGTTTCTGCTTGAGCCGTACGAGACGAAATTCTCATATACGGTTCTCAGAGGGGGAGTCTCGTTTTGGTGGGTTACCTATCTCAATAAAGTATATGATTGGTTCGAGGAACGTCTCGAGATTCAGGCGATTGCAGATGATATAACTAGTAAATATGTTCCCCCTCATGTCAACATATTTTATTGTCTAGGGGGGATCACACTTACTTGTTTTTTAGTACAAATAGCTACGGGTTTTGCTATGACT